ATGCGTTGGTTATTTTCTACGAATCATAAAGATATTGGTACCCTATACATTCTATTTGGGATGTGGTCGGGTCTGGTAGGAACTGCTTTGAGTCTTCTTATTCGGGCTGAGCTAGGACAGCCTGGAGCCTTATTAGGAGACGACCAGCTATATAATGTTATTGTAACAGCACATGCTTTCGTTATAATTTTCTTTTTAGTGATGCCAATGATAATTGGGGGATTTGGGAACTGGCTGGTTCCTTTGATGCTAGGAGCCCCTGATATGGCTTTCCCTCGACTAAATAACATAAGTTTTTGGCTTCTTCCTCCTGCTTTATTACTTCTTCTTTCTTCAGCTGCTGTAGAGAGTGGGGTAGGTACAGGGTGGACTGTTTATCCTCCCTTGTCTGGGAACCTGGCTCACGCCGGTGGTTCAGTTGATCTAGCAATTTTTTCTTTACACTTAGCAGGGGTATCTTCTATTCTAGGTGCTGTTAATTTCATCACTACTATTATTAATATGCGTTGGCGTGGTATACAGTTTGAACGGCTTCCTCTTTTTGTTTGGTCTGTAAAAATTACAGCAGTGTTGCTTCTTTTGTCTCTTCCTGTTTTAGCAGGAGCAATTACAATGCTTCTGACAGACCGAAATTTTAACACAGCATTTTTTGATCCAGCAGGAGGTGGAGACCCCATCTTGTATCAACATCTATTTTGGTTCTTTGGGCATCCTGAGGTGTATATTTTAATTCTACCTGGATTTGGTATAATTTCTCACATTGTTAGTCACTACTCTGCTAAGAAAGAAACTTTTGGCACTCTAGGGATGATTTATGCTATGTTAGCCATTGGGGTTTTAGGGTTTATCGTTTGGGCTCATCACATGTTTACAGTTGGAATAGACGTAGATACTCGTGCCTACTTCACTGCTGCTACTATGATTATTGCGGTCCCAACAGGAATTAAAGTATTCAGTTGGCTTGCTACTATTCACGGAGCTAAGATTAAGTATGAAACACCCATATTATGGGCCTTAGGTTTTATTTTCTTGTTCACTGTTGGGGGACTAACTGGAATTGTATTGTCTAATTCTTCTTTAGATATTATACTTCACGATACATATTATGTAGTTGCCCACTTCCACTACGTTCTTTCAATGGGTGCGGTATTTGCTTTATTTGCGGCTTTTAATTACTGGTTTCCGTTGCTAAGAGGGGTAACTTTACATTCTCGATGGACTAAAGCTCACTTTTATATTATGTTTATTGGGGTAAATGTAACTTTCTTTCCTCAGCACTTTTTAGGGCTAAGCGGGATGCCTCGACGGTATTCTGGTTACCCAGATTGTTATACTAAGTGGAATGTAATCTCTTCGATCGGATCAATAATCTCCTTTGTGGCTGTATTATATTTCATAGTGATTGTGTGGGAGGCTTTAATTTCTCAACGAAGTGTTGTGTGGAGAACACATTTGAGTACTGCGTTAGAATGGGATAATATTCTACCTTCAGATTTTCATAATGCCCCTGAAACCGGAGCATTAGTTGCTTAAATTTTTAATAAAAACTTAGATAAGATATGGGTCTATGGGGACAATTAGGATTTCAAGACGCAGCTGCTCCTCTTATAGAAGAGCTAATTTTTTTCCATGATCATGCTATAATGATTTTGGTTATAATTATTAGCTTGGTTGGGTACGCCGCTCTTTCTTTAATATTAAATAACTATACGTGTCGGTCTCTAGTAGAAGGGCAAGAAATTGAGACTATTTGGACAGTTATTCCTGCTGTAATTTTAGTTTTTCTGGCCCTTCCTTCTCTTCGCTTACTATACTTGTTAGACGAAGTCGGTAATTGTAGATTAAGTGTAAAAACAATTGGTCACCAATGGTACTGGAGTTATGAGTATTCGGATTTTCCGAGTATCGAGTTCGATTCTTATATAATTCCAACTAATGAGCTAGAACCCGGAGATTTCCGATTATTGGAAGTCGATCACCGGATAGTTCTTCCAACGCAAACGGATATTCGAGTTTTGGTAACTTCCGCAGATGTAATTCATTCTTGGACTGTTCCCTCATTAGGGGTTAAGGTAGATGCTGTACCAGGGCGCCTAAATCAATTAGGTTTCTTTATCAAGTATCCTGGAGTTTTTTATGGACAATGTTCTGAGATTTGTGGAGCAAATCATTCTTTTATGCCTATTGTTGTAGAAGCCATTCCTCTAAAGAACTTTATGGAGTGGGTTGTTAGGGTTTCTGAGTAAAGAGTTAGTTAAATTATAATATAGGGTTGTCAGCCCTAAGTTACTAATAAGATTTAGTACTTTTTATATGCCACAGTTGTCTCCCTTAAATTGGATTTTACTATTTGTTTTGTTTTGGTCTGCTGTCTTGTGTATGTCTGTGTTGCTTTGGTGGTCTAGAAAAATTTTTTTCCAAGGAAGTTCTTCTTCTTCTAAAGTTTTAAAGGAGAATAAATGGAATTGGTAAATAAGAATGCTTGTTGATATTTTCTCTTCGTTTGATGACAATAATCAGGTTTTTATGTCTTTATATGTTTTAATGTGGCTTTTTTCTCTTGTTACAATTGTTCTTTTCAGGTCTTCTTACTGGGTCATATCCCCACGATGGGTGAGTGTTATCTCAGTTTTTAAGGAAACCGGGTCGTCCCAGGTTTTCCGCTCTTACGGAATTAACATAGGGGGGTTTGTTAACATTATTTCAGGGCTTTTTCTGTTCCTGATTGTAATAAATTTAAGCGGATTAATTCCTTATGTTTTTAGAGCTACAAGACACCTTGCTATTTCACTTTCTTTGGGCATACCGCTGTGGCTTACTCTAATTATTTCTGCTGTTTTCTTTAACCCGAGTTCAGTAGTAGCGGGGCTTCTTCCTATGGGTGCCCCTGCACCCCTAAATCCATTTCTGGTTATTATTGAGACTGTTAGAATTTTAGTCCGGCCTATTACGCTTTCTGTTCGACTAACTGCAAATATAAGGGCTGGGCATATTGTATTGACTTTGATTGGTAATTACTTGACGGCTAGCTTCTTTATGTCTTCAGTATTCTCAATGGTCTTATTATTATGTATTCAAATTTTCTATACTATCTTTGAGTTTGGTATTAGCCTGATTCAAGCTTATATTTTTTGCTTGCTAATTACTCTATATTCAGACGAACACCCACATTAATATAGATAAAACAAACTTTATTTTTAAGTTACTATGGTTGTAAAAGAATTTGTTATTCATTTTTGGGGTATGAACCCAACAGCTTAAACTTTAGCTTATTTTACAGTTTGTTGAGGAGACTTAACTCCGTTAATAGATCTACAGTCCACCGCCTTCTTCTCAGCCATCGAACAAACACACCAGGATTATCTCCTTCCTTGATTTTGCAGGTCAATGCTTTTTATAAACTATAGTGCGCAAGGTTTAGAGGTATATCTTTATTTTAAGCTTTGAAGGCTTATAGTTTTCTTAACTTAAAACCTTACCAGGAGGATACGATCCTCTCCTAAGAAATCAAAATTCTTTGTGCCCTAACACCGCTTTGTAATAGTTAACTTATCTCTTTTAAATTATATTTAACCTTTCTGCTTGGAAGGCAGATGTACTCAGCATACTCAAGAGATATTTCTAATAAATTATTTTATTCCTTTAGAATGAAAATCTAACGTGCGGATTTACACCATAGAAACATTAGTTAAATTATTTTAGTTAGGTATCTATGTGACTACCATAATTTCTTGTAAAAAAAGGTCTTCAAACTTAAAGATCTACATAGATTAAAGCTTGGCTCTGACTTCAAGTATGATAAAGAACTAAAAAACACACATGGTTTTTATGGAAGGAGGCGAGGAGAAGAGTAAACACATAGATTAGAAAAACTAATGTCTGTTTTCTCTTTATAATATTATAGTTTTAAATGATATTTTGAAATGTCCCGCTAACACCAGTGCTGAAGGTTAAAAAAAAAGTGTAAACTTGGGTTAATTTAGTTCAGAAAATCTGGTTAACTTGGTGCCAGCATCCGCGGTTAAACCAAGAAGATTAAGTCATGCATTTTTGGTGAAAAGACAGTTAAGCGGAATAAAAAGTTTGTTTAATAGCCATCAAGAAGTAAAATTCGTAGATAGCTTAAAAACTTATTCAAAACTAAAAAGCTGAAGCTGTGACACCCTTGAGGGAAACTGGGATTAGATACCCCACTATTCTTGGAGGTAAAAAAATATAAATTTACCAGAGTACTATGGATCAATTACATTTAAAACTCAAAGAGCTTGGCGGTGTTTTAGACTCTTTAGCGGGAGCCTGTCTCATAATCGACAATCCACGTAAGACCTGACCTTTATTTGCTTTCAGTTTGTATACCGTCGTCGTCAGGTAACTTTTTAGAAAAAAGAAGTTAGCAAAAGAGTTTCTAATAAACTCTCACGTCAGATCAAGGTGCAGCCAATATAAAGGAGAGGATGGGCTACAATTATAAAAGTTATAATTACGGAATAACTGCCTTAAATAGCAGTTATGAAGGAGGACTTAAAAGTAAAACACAATACATAAGTGTATTGAATCGAGCTCTGAAACGTGCACACATCGCCCGTCGCTCTCGTTGAAAAACGAGATAAGTCGTAACATAGCAGGGGTAATGGAAATTGTCCCTAAACTAGAAACATAGTATAATATAAATACATTTCACTTACACTGAAAATATACTTAGATATAAGTTGTTTTTAATAACAAATATAATATATGTAATGTCTACTTCAATTAAACTAAAAACATTTACAAATTTAGTAAAGGTGATAGAAATTTATTTTGAATAATAGAAGTACTGAGCAGGAAACGACCTTAATTGATTAAATAGAAAAAATAAACCTTTGTACCTTTTGCATCATGGTTTAGCTAGATTTATTTTTCGTAAGAAATTTCTCGAAACCTAATGGGCTATTTTTAGTCGGCAATATTAGATGCCTAAAAACTAATTGTGGCAAAAATTTTTTTAGAACTAAAAATAGAAATGAAATTTTATTCGTATTAGGTGATAGCTAGTTCTTTTCTAAAAGTATAGAAGTACTGCAAATTTTTTTGTATCACAGGATATTTTACCTTTGGTATGGATAGAAATTTAGTTAGGCTTTTGAGGATAAGCTCAAAAGCATAATAATATGTATTTTAAATGCCAAGAAGTTAAATTTAGGCTTGAAAATGGCCACTATGTATGATTTTGTTATAATTTCATTACTCCTATCAGCATAAAATCGATTTACTTTTTATTAAGAAGAGAAAACTTTTTAATTGAACAAAAAGCTAAGCACATGCTAAAATGAGTATCAATTAAATTATATTTTTTATTATCTTAAATATATAAACTAAATAAAAAATACCAATTATAAATTGTTAAAAGGAACTCGGCAAAACCCAATTCCGCCTGTTTATCAAAAACATGGCTCCCTGTTTTTTCACATAGGGAGTCGGACCTGCTCGGTGAATATATTTTAACAGCCGCGGTACTCTGACCGTGCAAAGGTAGCATAATCATTTGCCTTATAATTGAAGGCTAGTATGAATGGTTTGACGAGAATTGAGCTGTCTCTTTTCAACTAAATATAATTTTATTAATAGGTGAAGAAGCCTATATTTCATTGAAAGACAAGAAGACCCTATCGAGCTTTAAGGAATTTAATAGACTCGCCATATATTTATAGAAAAACGAGACTACTAAAAACTTTGGTTGGGGCGACTGAGGAACAAATAAAGCTTCCTCTTGATGTTAAATATAACTTACAGGTATTGATCCAATAAATTTGATTAAAGGAATTAGTTACCGTAGGGATAACAGCATAATCCCCTTTGAGAGTCCTTATCGAAAAGGGGGTTTGTGACCTCGATGTTGGACCAGAATACCCAGAAGATGCAGCCGTCTTCAATGGTTGGTCTGTTCGACCATTAAAATTCTACGTGATCTGAGTTCAGACCGGCGTGAGCCAGGTCAGTTTCTATCTTCAATTTTGACAGTGGCCTTAGTACGAAAGGACCAGGCTACTACAAAATAATTTGTAGCACATTGATTTAATATAAATAATAATTAAGTTGATAAACATCAAATTAGCAAAGATTAATGCAATTGACTTAGGATCAATAGACATAGGTGGAATCCCTTTATTTGATATATAAAGATGGCAGAAAAAGTGCATTAGGTTTAAGCCCTAAATATGAAGATTAAATCTCTTCTCTTTATAATGTATATTTCCGTTATTTCATGTTTATGCTCTTATGTTTGTGTTTTATTGGCTGTCGCTTTTTTTACTCTTTTAGAACGAAAAGGACTAAGGTACATACAACTACGTAAAGGACCTAATAAAGTCGGGATTATAGGTCTTCCCCAGCCTATTGCAGATGCAGCTAAACTTTTAACTAAGGAGATTGCCAAGCCAACTATGGCTAATTATTCTCCTTATTTTGTAGCTCCTGTCTTTAGCTTCATTTTAGCTCTGTTGCTTTGGCAACTTTATCCTAGACTATATTCTTTAGGGTACTTTAAATGGGGTATCTTATTTTTCTTGTGTGTTTCGGGCATAAATGTCTATGGAACTTTGTTAGCAGGATGGGCTAGAAACTCTAAATACGCATTATTAGGAAGACTTCGGGCGATTGCCCAAACCATTTCCTATGGAATTAGAATAGCCTTAATTCTCCTATTTCCTTTATTTTTAGTTGGAACTTTTAGCTTCATCGAAGTAAAAGAATCCCAGGAAATTATTTGGTTAAGTTTTTTAATAATCCCGGTTTCCTTAATTTGGTTTGTAACTTGTGTTGCCGAGACTAATCGAGCTCCCTTTGACTTTGCTGAGGGAGAGTCGGAACTAGTTTCCGGTTTTAATATTGAATACGGGTCGGCAGGATTTGCCCTTATTTTTTTAGCAGAATATGCTAATATTTTAGTCATAAGGCTTTTTTCTGCTCTTCTTTTTTTCGGGGGTAGATCTATTTTTTTTATAGATAGAGATATCGTATTTATACTAAAGGTCTTATTTTTTGCGTTTTTGTTTATTTGGGTTCGAGGAAGGTACCCTCGATTCCGTTACGACCTATTTAATGGGGCTGACCTGAAAAGGCTTTCTCCCCGCCTCTTTATCGTGTTTATTAATAATTGCAATGTTGGCTTCTTGTATTTATTATTAATATATTTAAGGCAGTCATTTCGAAAAATGTAGTTTAATCAAAACATTAGCATTGGAAGCTAGAAATTAGGTAATAATCCTACATTTCGAGATGACTGCTTTAATTAATTTTAGTATAGCATTTTCCAGATTTCTTTTGCTTCCATTTATATCTCAACCTTTAAGACTGGGACTAGTTGTGATAATGTCTACATTATTTATGTGTATCACTAGAGCAATCACATTGTCTTCCTGGTATGGGTATATTCTCTTTTTGATTTATGTTGGGGGACTATTAGTGATGTTCGCCTACGTGGCTGCTCTATCTCCGAATGTTTTGTTTGGTAGAGGATCCCCCCTCATTTTCTTTGCTTTTTCTTTCTTTATTTTCCTAGTATTTCTATTTAACCTAAATTTAATTGATCTTCCTCTACTTAACTATATTAGGGAAGCTAGAAGGCTTGGTTTTTTAAAAGTTTACGGTTCTGAGATAGTATCTCCGCAAATAATTTCTATTCTTATTGGTTTAGCTATCATTCTTTTAATTAACTTAATTGTCGTGGTAAAAATTTGCTATTACACCCACACTTCTTTACGCCCTTTTAGAAGATAAAACTGCTCATGCGAAGACCTATTCGAAAGGTTCACCCGGTTTTAAAAGTTCTTAACGGAGCTTTTGTAGATCTCCCTGCTCCTTCCAATCTTTCAGTCTGGTGGAATTTTGGATCATTACTAGGCCTATGTTTAGTTATCCAGATTGCCACTGGCCTATTTCTCGCTATACACTATACAGCTCATGTAGACCTAGCTTTTAGTTCTGTTGTCCACATTAGTCGAGATGTAACTTATGGTTGGCTTTTACGAGCCCTACACGCTAATGGAGCTTCTTGGTTTTTTATTTGTCTATATTTCCACATTGGGCGAGGAATCTATTACGGTTCCTATTTATACCTCCATGTGTGGAATGTGGGTGTAATCTTGTTATTTTTAATTATGGGTACGGCTTTTTTAGGTTATGTACTACCATGGGGACAGATGTCTTTTTGGGGGGCCACTGTAATTACAAATTTGTTATCTGCTGTTCCTTACCTTGGAAAAATATTAGTAGAGTGGGTATGGGGGGCGTTTGCGGTAGACAATGCTACTCTTACACGATTTTTTGCGCTCCACTTTTTATTGCCTTTTGCTGTTGCTGGTTTGGCAATTTTACACATATTGTTCCTTCATGAAACAGGATCTAACAATCCGCTCGGATTAAACAGAGACGGAGAAAAGGTACCCTTCCATTCTTATTATACTTTTAAAGACATAGTGGGGTTTATTGTCGTAGTCTCTTTACTTACTATGCTAGCTTTATTTTCTCCCCAGCTTCTGACAGACCCTGAGAATTTTATTCCGGCTAACCCCCTTGTAACCCCAGTTCACATCCAGCCAGAGTGGTATTTTCTCTTTGCGTATGCTATCCTTCGGTCTATTCCTAACAAGCTAGGAGGGGTTTTAGGATTAGCAGGATCTGTTGCTATTTTATTCATTTTACCTTTTACGCACCAAAGAAAATTTCGATCCACTGCATTCTACCCACTAAATCAAATTTTATTCTGGACATTTATCGGTATTTTCTTTATTCTAACTTGGATTGGAAGATGCCCGTTGGAGGCCCCTTACGAGCAAATTGGACAAGTTTTCACAGTACTATATTTTATGTATTTCGTTATAAACCCTGCGCTCCAGAAATTATGGGATAATATTTTAGATTACTAAAACTATATAGTTGTTTCCTGGGGACAGTTTGTCTTGAAAACAAACTTTAAGTGTTCAATTCACTTGACAACTTAAAGCAATAAGAATATTCGTATTCACTTTTGGCTTACAAGACCAATGCTCTGGTTTAAGCTATTATTGCTTATATGAAATGAGTACATTTTACCTAACGCTATTAAGTATATTTGGAATTTTAATAAGATTTCTTACCCTTTCTTTGCAATATAAACATTTGTTAAGAATTCTTCTGAGGCTAGAAGCTATTACTATAAGCCTCTTTATCATAATATTTTCGGTCTCTAACAATGTAATATTAAGAGGACAAGCTTCACTTATTCTCATTACTATGGGTGCCTGTGAAGCAAGCTTAGGCCTAGCTATTTTGGTTGCCATTATTCGAAGGGAAGGAAATGACTACGTCTCAAGATTTTCTAGTTATGACTGCTAGTTTAATTCTAATAGGGCTTTCATTTATATTACTACCAAAAAACTATTCGTGGTATCTTAAAATATGGTCTCTTGCTTTAGGCAGTATGATTTCCTTAATTCACTTATTTACTCCCTTTTTCTCTTATGAGAGAATCAATTTAATAATGGCTTATGACTCCCTCTCTAGCATTCTAATTTCTTTAACTTTATGGATCTCTCTTATGATGATATTAGCTAGCCAAAACAGCGTAAAAATTAATAATAATAACCACATACTCTTCTCTTTCTTTCTACTCTTACTAAATTTAATTTTGATTATTACTTTTTTAGCATCAAGAAGACTCTTGTTCTATTTTATGTTCGAGGCTTCCCTAATTCCCACTTTATTACTAATTCTAGGGTGGGGGTATCAACCAGAGCGATTACAAGCTGGCATATACATGATAATCTACACTGTAGCCGCTTCTTTGCCCCTTCTTTTAACCATCTTGTGGGCTTCTCAAGAACTTTTCACTAGAAAAATGCTTTTAGGAAGACTTCTCCGTAATTCAGCTGTGGCCCAAGAAAGAGTCTGGACCTGGAATATCTTAGTAATTTTAATTTTTAGGGCTTTTCTCGTAAAGTTACCCATGTTTATAGTCCATTTGTGGCTTCCTAAGGCCCATGTGGAGGCCCCTGTGGCAGGATCTATGGTTTTGGCCGCAATCCTACTAAAACTTGGAGGTTATGGAATTTTGCGTTTTTATCAATATCTTAATTTCTTTCCCCTAGAAAATTTAATTGTAATTTTTTCTCTTGCAATTTGGGGCGGTGTACTCACTAGAATCATCTGTTTCCGACAGATTGACCTAAAGTCCCTAATTGCTTACTCGTCTATTGGGCACATATCTCTCATATTAGCAGGGGTTTTTTCTAATTCTTCGTGGGGGTGGGCAGGAGCATTAGTTTTAATAATCTCACATGGATTTTGCTCTTCCGCTCTTTTTGCTTTAGCAAATTATACATATGAAAAATCTCACACGCGAAGCCTGTTTTTAAGAAAAGGAATGCTAATGTTATTGCCCTTACTTAGAATATGGTGGTTCTTCTTTTGTATTATAAACATAGCGGCTCCGCCTAGAGTAAACTTGCTGGGAGAAATTCTAATTTTTCCTTCAGTTATCTTTAGCTCTACGTACTACTTCATTCCGTTAGGACTAATAAGGTTTTTGGCTGCTTTATATAGCATATATCTCTTTACTTCTATCCAGCACGGCGGAAGCCCGAAATTTGTTAAACCTTTTAATCAGTTTAAGTCGGCAGGATTTCTCCTGCTATTCTTACACTGGATTCCAGGTAATTTTTTAATCCTAAAAAGAGAACTTGTATTTATATGGGCTTAATGTCAAGTTAGTTTATTTAAAACATCAGCCTGTGGATTTGAAAGTGAAAATATTAATTTCACTTGACCATGTTTATAAAATTGAAATCTTCCTCTATTAGTTCACTTTTTTTGCTTTCTTACAGTGCTTTTTTACTCCCTATCACTATAATGTTTGTTTTAAAAGAAATAACCATCATTATAGAATGGAGAATTATCCAAGTTAGGTCATGCATAATGACTATGATTTTTATCCTAGACCCCATTAGACTTAGTTTTAGAAATGTGGTTTGTCTAATTTCTGGCTGTGTTATGTTATTTTCCTCTAGCTACATGTCTCATGATCCTTTCCTAAAGCGATTCACTTGGCTAGTAATGCTATTTGTTTTGTCTATAAATCTTTTGGTATTTATTCCAAGCTTACCTGCCTTGTTACTAGGATGGGACGGCCTTGGTATCGTTTCTTTCGTTCTTGTAATTTACTATCAAAATATAAAGTCTTTGGGGGCAGGAATACTAACTGTTTTGGCTAACCGAATTGGAGACGTTATAATTTTAATATCTATTGGTTTGCTTGTACTTCAGGGTCACTGGATAATTACCTCAATCTGGGATTTTTACCTAAGGACTTGGGTCGCAATCACAATTACCATTGCAGCCATAACTAAAAGGGCCCAGATTCCGTTTTCAAGCTGGCTTCCTGCAGCTATGGCTGCACCTACCCCAGTTTCAGCCCTTGTACACTCTTCAACCCTGGTTACGGCAGGGGTATTCCTAATTATTCGTTTTTTCCCGTTTTTAAGTTCTATTTCTGGATTTAAAACTTTTCTTCTGTTTGTTTCAGTCCTAACCCTTCTCATGGCCGGAATTGGGGCGAACTACGAAAATGACCTAAAGAAAGTAATTGCCCTCTCTACTTTGAGGCAGTTAGGCGTTATAATAATAAGACTAGGCATAGGAATGCCCTACCTTGCTTTGTTCCACCTTTATACCCACGCTCTCTTCAAAGCTTTATTGTTCCTGTGTGCCGGAATAATTATCCATAACAGCTCAAATACCCAGGACATTCGGCACATGGGCCTTTTATTTTCTCAGGCCCCTCTTACAGTAGGCTGTATAAATGTAGCAAACTTGGCTCTTTGTGGGGCACCCTTTCTCAGCGGATTTTACTCTAAAGATCTCATTTTGGAGTTTTCTCTTCACAGCCCCACTAATTTATTAATAGTTTTATTAATTTTTTTGGCAACGGGAATGACGGCTGCTTATTCTTTACGCCTTTCTTTTTGTTCTCTATGGGGAGCTATGAAGAATACCGCCTACCACGGAAAACAGGAAGCAGATCCTTACGTAAATTGGGCCACAACCACTTTAGCCTTAGCGGCAATTGGAGCAGGCCTTTATTTTCAAAACATTTTTTTAGACTTCATGCCCACCCCTTTTGTACTTCCTTTCTTTTATAAGATACTCACCATGGTAGTAATCTTTATGGGCCTATTTACAGCTTCCATTTTGTGGGACTCAAATCACAACTCTGTTAGAATAAACAAAGCAAAGTTCTTCTTCTCAACAATATGGTTTTTAGCCCCCATCTCAGCTCAGCCAGTAACCAAGTTTTCAATAATACTAGGAACGAACATAATAAAATCCATTGACATGGGTTGGTTGGAAATTTTAGGTGGACAGGGTAGCTCATTTGTAACTAGAAACTTATCAACCCTTAATCAAAAGTTACAGATTAAAACTTTTAACTTTTTCATTGCCTTAATATTACTCTCCCTTATCATCTTTATTCAATTTTAGCTTAGATAGCTTACACACAGAGCATAGCACTGAAGATGCTAGGGTGACAAACAATGTCTCAAAGCATGTAGTGGTAGTATTTCTAAACGCTCTCTTTATTCATTTTTTATGTATGTGGTATTTGAACGATGCTGTATATTATGTATTGCAACGACGCTGATTATCTTCATTTTTTCAGTGTTTTATAGCGTGGTTACCAAGTGGATGGGTGACCGTTCGTGCGCCTTAGCTTCAGTACAGTCCCCCAGTTCACCTAGCTGTAAATGGGTACCTGCTCTCATTAGGGACAGGGAAGGTAGAGTAGCGAGGGAGAGGAGATGGGCACCGCCCTCAATGTGCTGGCTCCTAGAGAAGCTGAGGTCTCTGGCATCTCTCTCCCCGACGACCACATAGGTTATGGAACAACGCTACCTTCATACATACCATAATGTCTTGTCAGTGTCTTGGCAAGGTGTTCATAACATGATTCATATTTCGAACGAAACTGTAGCGGAAGGGTGGATAGGTTACCAACCTGTTTGTCATAATGAAACACACACAAAAATGATAATGAATATTCATTCTGAAGATTTAAGATGGAGAGAATGGAGACAAAGACCAAGAGAAAAATATAACACAGAAAGAAAAAAAGAATTAAGGAGTAGGAGAGAAGATGCTGTGTTAAGAATGATGTTTGTTTTTATTTTCTTTGCAGCTGTATTTTGGTATGGTTTGATTTTTAAAGTCTTTTGTGTTTTTCAACGTAATACTGGTGAAACTGGGCTGTATATCTCTTATGAGTATGTGGGTCGGTTAGAGTGTGACCCAATGGAATACAGAATGAAGAAACACTGCATTTTCTTCCATGCTATCTACAACAGAGATGTGTTCGGAAAACGAATTTTTTCTTTGTACCCACAGGATTTCACGGGTTACATGTACTACTTGGAAGAACCTTTCTGTTGGTTTGTCTTGTTCGGGTTTGGTTGCAGCATTTCTCTACCGGGCATCACTTCGGGTTTGAGGCCGCTGCATGATATTGACATTTTGTTGATGTTGTGTGGCTTTTTCTATATCTTTCTATTTACTGATGAGGGTGTTTAAAACAAAATAACTTTTAAACTGTCTTAGGTGACTGAGTTATCTTAGGTGACTGAGTTAAATAAGTGTTAGATTTTTAATCTAAAAACAGCAGATTTTGCTCCTAAGAGCTAGACTTGGTACTTTAAAATAAAAGATCTGATTTGCATTTAGAAAATAAGTATTTATACTTCCGGGTCAAATAAATTTAATGTATAAAAAGCGAGAAATTTGCATATGGTTTCGGCCCATATCTTGAGGGTGTGAGTCCTTCTTTATATTCATTTAAATGAAAGCCAAAGTAGAGGCACCTACCTGTTAACTAGGAGAATGTAATAAAATTTACTCATTTAGATTTAAAACACATTAAGTATTACGCCGGATGAACGGAAATCATTGATGTTGATTAATATGTGGCTAAAAGCCTCTGATACTAAAAATGTTAGGTAGATTAATTAGGAGTTTTATTGCTTTAGCTTTATCCTGCGTGGTTATAGGACTTGGGTGGGCTTTAGCCAAGCGAGCTATTTCAGACCGAGAAAAGAGGTCCCCATTTGAGTGTGGATTTGACCCGATTAAATCCGCTCGGCTTCCATTCTCTTTGCGGTTTTTTCTGCTTGCTATTATTTTTCTCATCTTTGATGTAGAAATTGTGCTTTTATTTCCTATTTTAGTTAGTATAACAAGAAGGTTTTCTCTTGCTCTTATAGTTAGTTTATTTACTTTTTTAATTATCTTAATTGTAGGCCTGTTTCATGAGTGGAATGAAGGGTCTTTAGATTGGGCTCAGTAACCTGGGCCTGTAGTTAGAAAAAACTTGGAGTAAAACAGGGCTGCTAACTTTGTTTTGGGTAATTCAATTTTATCCTTTTTCTTATGTTTTCTGTCCTTCCTTTTAGTTACATATTTATAATGGTTATGGTTATAGGGACTTTACTTTCTGTTTCCTCTTTTCACTGGTTAAGAATCTGGGCAGGCTTAGAAATTAATTTAATTGGTTTCCTGCCCTTGTTGGTTTACCAGAAAAGAACTTCAGAGAGAGAGTCAGCTGTGAAATATTTTATTGTTCAGGCACTAGGGTCTAGTATACTTATCTTTGGGAGGCTAATCGCCTTTAACATGTCTTTCACATGGGATATATATGCCGGAAACCTGTCACACTCTGCGGGGCTTTTAATTATCGTGGTTGGGCTCATGTATAAAATTAGGGTTGTTTCCCTTCCATTATTGGCTTCCTATGGTAATAGCAGGCCTACCGTGAATTACCTGTTTGCTTTTGGCCACTTGACAGAAATTTGCGCCCTTGTTTCTTTTTCTCTGTTTACTAGAGTTAAGGGAGTCCTACGTGCTAGTTTTGTCCTTATGTGTAATTATGGCAGGATCTACTCTTGTTGGGGGAATCGGAGGAATAAATCAAACACAGATTCGTGCATTGCTGGCATATTCTTCAATTGGACACTTAGGATGAATAACCTTTGCTTTACTCCATACAGAGTGATCTATAAAATTTTATTTATTGGTTTACGTGTTGGTCTCTTTATTTATATTTATTACGCTGTGAGGTGCCGATTTAGCAATTATAAAGGATATTACAAGGTTAAAGAACTTCGGATTTCTTCAGATAAGGGTTATATTATTTTTACTGTCTTTAGGGGGACTTACCTCCTCTATTACGCTTTGTGTCTAAGTGGCTGGTCATTCTGGTCAGCAGTGGTAATGTCTTCCTTTCTGTGCTATTTTTTCTTATTTTACGTTCTTTACTACGTCTGTTTTATTACTTACGCTTGTTTTTCTCAGTACTTTTACGAAATATACAAGAGAGAAACATTGGGGCCTTGGTATTACAACAAAACAAAATACCGCTTTAGCTTTAGCTGTTTCATTTACTTTAGTTGGAGGGGTTATAATTGCTTTTACTACCCTTTTTTATATCCTTTTTAA